TCAGAAGTAATTCGCGAGATCATGCACCCTTCTTTACTAGTTATACCGAAAAGAAATGCAGCTGGTTGAATCCAGTCTATTCTTGAAATAAACAACTCACACACACTCCCTTTCCAAAAAAGATCAATACACCAATCACTACGCTGAGATTTATTGGATTTGTTGCTAAAATATCGGTATTAAATCCGAAACTCCCGGCAGATGGCCAATGACCCGGGGAAACGAAAGAATCGGTTACATTTTTCATAAGATCTCCTCTTATAGATAGACTAAAAGAACATAATTTATTTTTTGTTGTATTATGTATTACTTGACCTATTTCCTATTTATAAATATAAAATAGATTCATTACATTTCACAATGTATTTTTTTTTCAATTAAGATTTCCATTTCCAATAAGAATAAGACTGATTCGAATAGAATTAGGTACCAGGTTTCGTGTAAATTTCGAAATACCTCGCTTGTTGCACCCTTTCCTAAGGAGCTTTCGTTGGACTAAGAAGGGGAAGGAAGAAAGCGGATTGGTAACACTAATTACTCATCCTCAAATCAGCCCTTCCCCCCGGTTTTCTCAACGAATAAGTCATTGTAGGCGCGTAATCTTGGTATAATGCGAAAAGGCAAGCAGGCAAGCGTCAAGTCCAACGAAAAAATACGTATTTTTTCGGATTAGGATTAAACAAAAGGATTCGCAAATAAAAGAGCTAATGCTACAACTAACCCATAAATTGTTAAAGCTTCCATAAAAGCCAAACTAAGCAATAAAGTACCTCGTATTTTACCCTCTGCTTCGGGCTGTCTAGCAATACCTTCTACAGCTTGGCCTGCAGCAGTACCTTGACCAACTCCCGGTCCAATAGAAGCAAGCCCTACAGCCAATCCAGCAGCAATAACGGAAGCGGCAGAAATAAGTGGATTCATGATAAGTTCCTCGCACAAAAAAAAGAAATGGTTAATGATACAATCAACGAATAAATTATGACTTAATTATTCCATCGACTAAGATTCAGCCAGTCGAAGTCAGTAAAAACTCCGAATTGAAAAAAGAATATTTCATCAGATCATCAGAAAGGATTTCTCCTTTTTAGTTCCTATTTGTTGAGTCTTTCGAATTCTTCGACCCTTTTTTTATTTATTTATCACTCATTCTTATAAAAAATAAAAAAAAAGACTTATATTGATATACGCATCTAAATTAATTTAATTCTTTTGATTAAAATTAAAGTAGAGCTTAATATTAGTTCATATATAACTAGCAAATATCTAATATACATGTCTTTCTTCTATAACGTAAACCCGGTATTCTACCTTCAATTCAATTGGATTCTAGAATCTTTCTTTGAATTGAAACATCGACAAGAGTTTACTTATAACCATTCGATTCCATATACCCAGTTCGGCCTTTCTAGACTAATTGGTCCCCCTCTAATATCCCTGTTATATTACTTTCTATTCCTAGAGAACATACAATTATGTTCTCTAAGTAGAGTATCTTGAAACATATATTGACTTGATATACGAAAAAAACTCTTTCTAAAATGAATTAATGATGCCCCTCCATGGATTCGCCTATATAAGCTGCGGCTAAAGTTGCAAAAATAAGAGCCTGAATACCACTTGTAAATAATCCAAGAAACATGACAGGTATAGGAACTACTAAGGGTACTAAAGAAACAAGAACAACAACGACTAATTCATCGGCTAATATATTTCCGAAAAGTCGAAAACTAAGGGATAGAGGTTTTGTGAAATCTTCTAAGACGTTAATGGGTAAAAGAATTGGAGTTGGTTGAATGTATTTACTAAAATAACCCAAGCCTTTTTTTGTAAGGCCCGCATAGAAATATGCCACTGATGTGAGTAAAGCTAAAGCTACAGTAGTATTTATATCATTCGTAGGTGCGGCTAACTCCCCATGAGGTAACTGTATGATTTTCCAAGGTAAAAGAGCCCCTGACCAATTAGAAACAAAAATAAATAGAAACATAGTTCCAATAAAGGGAACCCAAGGACGATATTCTTCTCCAATCTGAGTTTTGCTCACGTCTCGAATGAATTCAAGGACATATTCAAAGAAATTCTGACCGTCAGTCGGAATGGTTTGTGGATTACGAACAGCTATGGTGGCTGAGCTTAATAAGATAGCAATTACAACCCAAGAAGTAATAAGTACTTGGCCGTGGACTTGGAAACCGCCTATTTGCCAATAGAAATGTTGGCCGACTTCTACACCGGATATATCATATAATCCCTTTAGTGTATTGATTGAACATGATAGAACATTCATATTGTCCTCTGACAGAAATATAACCTTAAAAAAAATATTATTTTGATTCAACCATTGCTTTCTCGACTTGTCTACTTCAATCGTATATAATACCAACTAATCACAACCTATCCCCAGTTATTCTTATATCTTTTTTTGTTATTCCGTTTTTTATTTTTTAATATGAATCAAGGATTTCTGATATAGCTAGAACGGCCTTCACAAATTGCGAATACTAATTTGGTGAGAATTAATCGAATTGAAGCTATAGCGTCGTCGTTCGCCGGAATCGAAATATCCGCAAGATCGGGGTCACAATTTGTATCGATTAAACAAATCGTTGGAATTCCCAAAGTAATACATTCTCGAAGGGCTGTATATTCTTCTTGCTGATCAACGATGATTACAATATCTGGCAACCCTGTCATATATTTAATCCCACCCAGATATGTTTGCAAGTGAGATAATTGTCTTTTCAACATGGCTGCATCTCTCTTCGGAAGACAGGCCAGTCTTCCCGCCTTTTGTTCCATTCTCAAGTCTCTGAACTTATGAAGTCTCGTTTCTGTGGTGGACCAATTCGTTAACATACCCCCAAGCCATTTTTTATTAACATAATGACACCGAGCCCTTATTGCAGCCCATGCTACTAAATCAGCTGCTTTATTTTTTGTCCCAACAATTAAAAATTGTTTTCCTTTACTTGCTGCATCAAAAACTAAATCACAAGCTTCTGATAAAAAACGAGCAGTTCTAGTAAGATTTATAATATGAATACCTTTACGCTTTGCAGAGATATAGGGTGACATCCGAGGATTCCATTTCCTAGTACCGTGGCCAAAATGAACTCCCGCTTCCATCATTTCTTCCAAATTGATGTTCCAATATCTTCTTGTCATTTCTCCTCACACTTTCTCTTTTTTTAAGAGATGAGGTATCCCGATAAATAAGTGTTCCGACGGAACCTTCTCTTCGACGGCGAATTGCCCCTCGATACACAATTCAAACCATTAATTCCTTTCTATTCCTTATTTTCTTTAAATAATTTTAATAAAAATAAAAAAAAATACCCGTAAGAAATATAGAACATATAAATAGGAGGAATCCGTTTTAAAATTAGCTAAACTAGAGTTTTGGTGTATCATTAAAATTTTTTTAAACACATGAATTATGAATTAACTAATTCTCTTTGGTAAAAAAAAATATCGTTCATTTCCCCTTCGAATAGATTCTTCTTTTTGTTTTTCAAAGGAATGCTCTTATGTTGCCTTGAGCGGTGTACTAATCCTTTGAATCCGGTACCGACGGGTATCATTCCTCCCAGAACCACGTTTTCTTTTAGGCCTTTTAACCAATCGATACGGCCCCGGAGAGCGGCTTTTGTTAAAACTCGAGCAGTTTCTTGGAAACTTGCTTCGGATATAAAACTTTGAGTATTCAAAGAAGCTCTCGTTATTCCCAATAAGACGGCTCGGTAAAAGATCGCTTCTTCCAAAGCACGCCCTGTTCGTTCCGCTCGCAACAATCCAACGAGCTCTCCTGGTAAAAAAACATTAGACATTCCATCTTCTGAAACCAAGACTTTTGATGTTATTTGACGTACAATAATTTCTATATGTCTATTATGGATCTGGACCCCTTGAGATCGATAAACCTTTTGGATCTTATTAACCAAAGAGATACGGCTTTGCACGATAGTTAGCTCAGCGCCAATCAAGAATCCCCAAGGAAGTCCAAGAATTCCTGTTATACGTTCATTCCAAACACGAATCCTCCTTTCTAGATTCATCGATATTGACTCAAGCGAACGAACTTCTAAGACTTGTTCCACCTTTGGAAGGCCTTGCGTTATATCACCAGACCTCGATTTTTCATATATAAATGTAACTAATGTATCTCCTTCATAAATGATTTCCCCATAATGGCCATGAACAGTCGCTCCTGGGGTGGCCAAATAGGGCTTAGCTGCTCTTATTACTATAGAGTCAACTTGAACAATTAGAACTTGCCCCGCCTTTAGGTGTGGCCCGTTTTTGGCTATACATACATTTTCACAAATAAATTGTCCAAGACTTATTTTTGTGGAGGTCTCTTCACAATAATTGTGATGAAGACAATACCAATTCAATTGAAACGGATTCCAAATAATGTTAGTTACTGGATCGGGATTATAAATATTCCTATTTTCATCGATTAAATAATATTTCATTACTCGAAAAATTTGTTTTAAATTGTCAAGTTGCAAATAGTTAGTTACCAAGATCTGATTATGAGTTATTAAACGGTAAAATGAATAAAAATTAGCAATTTGAAGGGCTGTTCCAAAAGGGCCCGACGAATTCCTAATTTGAATTATAGGGTCGGGTTCGTTGTAATATTTTAGACCCTTGAATGGACCCATTCGAAAACAATTGGCTGATGATAAAATGATAAAAGATTGGCATTCCTTCGTTCTATTCAACAACCTACGAACAGTTTCATGATTTTGGCTAAATGATTCTTGAAGTCTTGCTTTTGAGTAAATGGAAAAAAATGGATTCATACGATCTGATCCATTATAAGAAAGGAATCCTAACCCTGATGGATCATTCCTTTTTCCGGCATACGAAACGGTGGATTTCACTAAATCTATTCTTAGGAAATTTCGAATCATACTATTTGTCTTTACTTCAACAAAGGAGGCGCGCGCCTCTTCCATAGAAGAACTTTTTTTTTCTTGGTCCCAATTCAAAAC